TCTCTAAAGATAGGGTGTCCTAACCACCCAACGGCTATTCCATCCCCGTTGTCCATTGAACCCGCTCTGAATAATCCTCCTTTTGCCGGATTATTGCCAATGTAATCATAAAAAGCTAATTTTTCAGGAATTTTAGACCAAGCTTCTGATAAACTTTGATTTTCGGCTAACCCAGCACTAACCCTTCGATATATTTCTTGCTGGAAGTATCCTTGATCCCATTGATAACGAGTAGGACCAAATAATTCGATGGGGGTAGTTGCTGAACCATACCACATAGTTCCAGTAACAACAAAAGCTGCAAAAAAGACAGCAGCTATACTACTGGAAAGGACGGTTTCAATATTTCCCATACGTAATCCTTTGTATAAACGTTGGGGCGGACGGACACTAAGATGGAATAAGCCCGCTAATATGCCCAATGTCCCTGCTGCAATATGATGAGAGGCTATTCCTCCCGGAACAAAAGGATCAAAACCTTCCACGCCCCACGCTGGATTTACAGGTTGTACCTTTCCGGTTAGTCCATAAGGGTCGGACACCCATATTCCAGGACCATACAATCCTGTTACATGAAATGCGCCAAAGCCAAAGCAAGCCACTCCTGAGAGAAATAAATGAATTCCAAAAATCTTGGGCAAATCCAAAGAGGGTTTTCCTGTGCGCTCATCACAAAAAATTTCTAGATCCCAATATACCCAATGCCAGATAGCTGCCAAGAAGCACAAGCCAGAAAACACAATATGTGCTCCGGCCACACCTTCGTAACTCCAAATACCCGGATTTGTTATAGTCCGCCCCGTAATACTCCAACCGCCCCATGAATTGGTTATTCCTAAACGAGTCATGAAGGGTATAACGAACATACCTTGTCTCCACATTGGATCAAGAACGGGATCGGAGGGATCAAAAACAGCTAATTCATATAGAGCCATTGAACCGGCCCAACCAGCAACCAGAGCTGTATGCATTATATGAACAGAAAGCAAGCGACCGGGATCATTCAATACGACAGTATGAACACGATACCAAGGCAAACCCATGGAAATACCCCTTTATCAAATCAACGAAAAATAGACACTATGTAACTTTATTGCATTGGAATACCTCCCCTTTTCGGTGGATTCTTTCGGAGAAAGGATTAATGTTTGTTCTATTCCATTAGTAATAAGGGAAGAATTCGGCTCAGAAGAAAAAAGAGAAGCAGATCTATTCTATACTCGATAAGTATCAATACGCAATGGGGGTTGATCCTATTTTTTATGAATGAATGCATCCCTATTTGTTCATCATTCAAAGGACCTATTCGTAAGAATTCTCTTTCATTCATTCCGCCTTTCTTTATTTTATGGCCTTAGTCTATCTATGTATAAAATATGATAAAGGCCCATATTATTAAGACCATTATTACATATTATTAAGATAAGACCATTATTACGTATTACATTACGTATTACGCTTCCACAATCAAAGTGAAATATAATATTACATATTATAATATTACATATTATTAAGATAAGACCATTATTACGTATTACATTACGTATTACGCTTCCACAATCAAAGGAAATATAATTTTACATTCTTTTTACTTTATGCCTGTTGGTATTCCAAAAGTTCCTTTTCAAGTTCCGGGAGATAACGATGCAAGCTGGGTTGACATATAGTGCGACTTGTCAAATATATTGGGTCATATGGGATTCCCCCGTTCTCTCGCCCGATCGAGATATCCCCTGTTTCGCCCCAAAAAGATTGATTGAATTATCAAAAATTTGTAGCGGGAAGTGTAATGAAGTGCAATTAGAGATCCATTTCATGGGGGTGTATCCAGATTAATATTTTCAATTAGAATGATTTATGGTTGGCTTGGTTGGACTGATAAAATGAAGTATCCAGGCTCCGTTTAGAAAAAACCCAATTGGTAATATATTTATGATTACCACCTATATCATAATCATAATTTTTCTTTTTTTTTTTAATTATAAATAAGAGCGATTTCAAACTGTTAATCAATCGAATAATATGGGAAATACGTTGAATATTTGGCGAAAAACATGAAAGAAAAAGGAATTAAATTAAAATAAAAAAAGGAAATGAAATCATAGCAAAAAGACGTGGTATTGGGTCATTTGTCCTATATGTGCAAATAAAAATCGGGCAGATCTTTACTCGGAGTAGAGCATAAACCTAAAAAAATTGAATAAAAAATTGACGAACCCCATTCAGGAACAAGAAAATGACATCGTGATTTGGATTGAATCGCAATGAAAAAAAAATGGATCAATGAAAAGTTTGTGCAATAAGTTTAGCGAATTTTTTCTATATTATAGGAAAACGGGCCAAAACTCATCTTTCTTTAATTTAATTTTAAATTTCATTTTATTTAAAAAATGTAAGAAAAAGCCCCTTCATTAGAAATTAGAAGTTAGAAAGGTCCGACTAGAAAAAACAAAGGATGGCTGGAATCTACACATTGATTTTTTTTCGCAATTTTTGTTGAACCGTATGCATCAAAAGGTGCCTGTACGGCTACTAAGGGATACAATTTTATCCTAATCAACCGAATTTATCGAGAAAGATTGCTTTTTTTGGGCAAAGAGCTTGATATCCAGACCTCGAATCAACTTGCGGGTATTATGATCTATCTCAGTATAGAGAGTAATAGCCGAGACCTGTTTTTTTTTATAAACTCTCCTGGCGGAGGGATAGTATCTGGATTATCTCTTTTTGATACTATGCAAGCAGTGGAACCAGATGTGCATACACTAGCCATGGGATTGACCGCTTCAATCGCAGCTTTTCTCTTGGTCGGAGGAGAAATTACCAAACGCAGAGCATTCCCTCACGCTCGGCGCCAATGAGTTTTTTTTTTTTATTATTGATGGAAAGAAAAAAGAAGACTATGCCTTCGCCATATGAAATATGAATTAGTAAGTAATAATAGCATGGCACTTTGAATTCGATATGAAATTTTTTTTTTATTTCTTTTTTTTTTTTTCAAAAAAAAATATTAGATTATGTATCGAAAGAGTAGTATGAGAGAAGGGGCATTTCCAATTTGATCTTAGCTATCGTGGGCCCATCTCAGGCGTCACAAACTTTTTTTCTTTTCCTACCAGAGGCTATTAACAATATTTATGTTATGAAAGAGTACGAAAAAAAAAAAGACTATTTTTTTTCTTTCTTTTTTTTTTTTCAAAAAAAAAAAGAAACTTTGGGATTGCTGAATCACAGACGAAATAAATATATAAAGCAACGGAGCCATCATAGTATTTTTAAACTTTTCCGAAAAAAAAAGAAAAAGAAGGATGGTAATTGGATTATTTATTAATCTGGGTCTAATAGACTCTATATTTTCTCTTTTTTTCGATGAAAGAAAAAAGAGAATTCCATTGTAAAGCCGTATGCAATTGTAAAGCCGTATGCAATGCGCAAAAAATGCCTGTACGGTTGTTCAATTCTATAGCTATTCTTCTCGCCTCATTATGTGAGTTAGAAGTATGTTATATCATCAGGGTAATGATCCATCAACCTATTAGTATGCTTAAGGATGATGGCTTCAAAGACTGGGTCATGGAAACAGACGAAGTAATGAAAATGCAAGAAGACATCATAGAGGCTTATGTACAAAGAACGGGCCAGCCCCGATGGGTTATAAACAAAGACATGGAAAGAGATAATTTTATGTCAGCAAAAGAAGCCAAAGATCATGGAATTGTGGATATATAGTGCGTACAGAATCGAGACCTATAGTGAATGAAAAACCTATAGTGAATGAAAAACCTATAGTGAATGAAAAACCTATAGTGAATGAAAAACCTATAGTGAATGAAAAACCTATAGTGAATAACAAACCTATAGTGAATAACAAACCTATAGTGAATAACAAACCTATAGTGAATAACAAACCTATAGTGAATAAAAAATGGAGACTAGTTAATGACAATGGCAATGGAAGACCACCATTTGACGACAATGGCAATGGAAGACCACCATTTGACGACAATGGCAATGGAAGACCACCATTTGACGACAATGGAACACCATTTAATTTTGATTTAGATTGATTTAATCCCTCTTATTCCTTTCCTTCTTTTTCTCTTTAATAGATTAATATTTTATTAATCTATTAAAGAGAAAAAGAAGTAATTCATAATCATCTGGTTAGGATCGATCTAAACCAGTCTATTATGTATATGATTGTATATGATTCAGCATGCCAACTATTAAACAACTTATTAGAAATGCAAGACAGCCAATTAGAAATGTCACGAAAGCCCCTGCTCTTCGGGGATGTCCTCAGCGCCGAGGAAGATGTACTAGGGTGTATGTGCGACTTGTTCAGATCATGGGCTGAGAAAAAGGAAACAATTTTTCAGTATCAACGATCAGTACCAGTGAATAGAATGGGGTTCTTCCGTTCACTATCTAAAAAAGATAGATCTACCATATCCTTCTATTGTGTATGAAATTTATGGTTTCCATTGGCGCAAATCCAATCTTGGAATTTTTAAAAAATTCCCCATTGGTAGCAAATGCTTATCCATTAAGCGGGGAAAATCCTATTTAAAAAGCAAAAAGATTATGCTTCGACTCTTGCAAAGAACGGACTAACAGGGTCAGCTACCCAATTAATCCTCCTAATTACATACCGTTACTGTATAAGATAGATCTCGTTGTGAAAGATCTATTACTGAAAAATTTATGAGTAGAGCCGAAGAGTGTGAACTGTACAAGTTACCAATTAAATGTTAAATGAAGGAATGAGCTCCGGTGTATAGAGGGGACCTCACCGTTTAAGAAGTAACCATAGAAACGATGGAACCCACTATTTATTTATCCATTTCTATTTACTCCTTTATTTTAGTTAATATGCTTTTTTTGATACCTAGTATCAATACAATTTCTTATTTCAAGGCGAAATGAAATGCCTAGAAAAAAGGAAAAATCGTGGGCGGGACGGTTATAGTAGCAAAAGCCATTGGAATTTTTATTTTATACATTGGAAGAATCCGTTTTGTTATTAATAGACTAGAAAAGAATAACTGAAAGAAAGAATTAGTTATTCATCAAAATTTCTTTTATTCAATGACCAGAATGAAAGAGGGATATATAGCTCGGAGACAAAGAGTAAGAGCTTTGGTTTCGGCTGATCGGGATAGAGATAGGAAAAAAAGATATTTTCGTCGTTTGTGGATCACTCGAATAAATGCAGGAATTCGAGGAATGGGGGTATCCTATAATTATAGTAGATTAATAAAAAATCGGTACAAGAAACAGTTGCTTCTTAATCGTAAAATACTTGCACAAATAGCTATCTCAAATAGGAATTGTCTTTATATGATTTCCAACGAGATTATAAAATAAGGAGATCGGAAGGAATCCACCGAAATGCTTTAAATGAAATGGGGTTCCCTCGAGAATGAACTCGAGGGAGGTAGAGTAGAAATTAATATGATAAAAAAATTCTGATAAGGTCATCAAAACAAGAAAACAAGATGAGCGAAGACGCTCAATAAAAAAAAAAAAAATTTATTTTTCTTCCCCAACCCGATTCGATTCTTTTATTTATTTCTTTTTTCTTACGACACGACAATTTTGATTATCAGATTTTTTGAATAAAGCATCAGTCTACGTTTGATAATTTTGAGTCAATTGAAGGGTAAGCCTATTTATTTCTGGTTCTAAGAGCAGTAGTTCTAGCGGTCGACTCTCTTCTTTCAAATCGTTTCTCATTTCTGGTTCTAGTTCTAGCGGTCGACTCCCTTCTTTCAAATCGTTTCTCATTATTAATAAAGGGTAACGAAGATAAAATACGAGCTTGTTTTATAGCAATAGTAATTAATCGTTGTTGTTTTAAAGTCAATCTATTTACTCGCCTAGATAAGATTTTTCCTTGTTCACTAATAAATCGACTAATTAAACTCATGTTTCTATAATCAATTCGATCCCCCGATTGGATCGGGGGCAAACGCCTACGAAAAGATCGCTTGTATTTATCCATCATTTCTTTATTCCTTATTTCTAAAAATAATCCTATCCTATCCTTTTCTAAAATCCTATTTTGATCGGATCAAATTCAAATTATAGAATTAATAGAATAAATACGATTTGCTTTGTTTTTTTTATTATTGTATTATTTATTTATTATTTATTTCTTATTTATTTGTTTATTTTATTAGTTTATTTTAATTATTTATTTATTATTTATTTGTTTATTTTATTAGTTTATTTTATTATTATATTATTTATAGATATTTATTTAAATATAATTTCATATTTTAATATATTTAATATATAAATATAATTTCATATTTTAATATATTTAATATATAAAATATAAATATAATTTAATATTTTAATATATTTAATAATTTTAATATATTTAATATATAAATATAATTTAAATATATAAATATAATTTAAATAAATATCTATAACTGTGATAATACATAAATAATAAATAAATATAATTTATAAATATATATAGAACCGACACGAAAATAATAAATAATTAATAAAATAAGAAATAAATAATGAAATATAGTAATAAATACAAAATATAGTAATAACTAAAAAATATAGTAATGAATAAATCATACAATATAATAAATAATACAATATTAACAATATTAAAATTAACAACAATATTAAAATTAACAATATTAAAATAATCATTATGCACGAATAGAAAATAAAAAAAAAAATAGTTAGTGATATTAAAAATCTAATTCCTAATCAATGAAAATCCAACTCCTAATCATTCGAAGACTGTAAACTAAAAATCATTCGAAGACGGTAAACTAAAAAAATAAATAATTGACTCGAGAATAAAGAAAAAAATTATTAAAAAAATAAGAACTAAATAAAAAATAGAATAAAAAAAAATAAAAGAATATTGATACAATCATATACCAGGTTAAAAAGGTTAAAAATTTATTAACGTGCATATCGAATAATTTAAAACTAAAAACTTCACTTTAAAAAGAAAGCGTGGAATAGACAAGGAAATACAAATATAGACTAATATATAAATAAAATATTTGTTATATATTAGTTATATATTATATCTAACTAATTATATACTTAATATTACTTAATATATTATATAATATATATTATTATACCTGAATACCTAATGTCCTATTTTCTCATACTAAATACCTAATGTTACCTAAATACCTAATGTCCTATTTTCTCATATTCTCGGGAAGGGTTGACATACGAGTACTTGATTCGATTTATTTCTTTATCTCCCCGTGAATTGTATGTTTGTAACAATAGGAACAGAATTTCTTCAATTCCAATCGACTAGGCGTATTGTGTCGATTTTTTTGAGTAATATACCTGGAAATGCCCGTTGATTCCTTATTAACGACGTTTCGAACACAACTGGTACATTCCAAAATAATCGTTACTCGGACATCTTTACTCTTGGCCATGAACCCCCTTTGAGTTTTTAATTCACCCAACTCTTCTATTTTCCGATCAAAAGTGAAGAAGAAAGGAATGAAAATAAATAAATAAAAGTTGCTAACTCAAAACCAAATCCTGAAAGATTTCGTTGCAATCAATTGCAATCAATATAGTAAATCAATATGTATTATACTAATAGTAAATAAGTAATACAATGATTTCTAACTCGATTTAGAATCACAGTACGGTATTTTCTTTAAGTATCTTGTAGGATACTGTTGTTCCAGCCACATTTCTCTTTTCGCTCTACTAGTAATTTAATTGGAGCTTGAACCCAAGTTTTGTTGAGGTTCAATCCACTTTTTTCGTTCTACCTTCCTTATTTATTTTATATAATTCTTATATAATTAGAATTCTAAAAAAACTAAATAGAATTATTTCTTATATAATTAGAATTCATTTCTTATATAATTATAATTCTAAAAACAACTAAAGTCAAGGGGGGGCGAGAGATTAGTCACAGATATTTGATTGTATATCGATCTAATCTTTTTCACCCCGTCCCGCGACAATAACTAGAATTAAAAAAAAGGGAATGTTAACGCATCCGGGAAGAAACGATTGATCTCTATCAATAAACCCGCTAAAGAACCGAACCAGAGAGTACTTAGTACCGGTGCTACGGAAAGATATGTTTTTAGATCTCGCATTTAAAATCCTCCTTCTTTATCGTATTACATACATTATGGTAATACATATATAATCACATGTATGTGTGGTTAAAGACCACTTGTATTTGTATATTTGTACCCGGAATTCCTAATTCAAAATTAAAATTTAAATGTACAATGATTCGATAGATAAGATTTTCCTTTTCTTAAAACAGCAAAATAGGTCCCTTTCTGCCTGAGAATTCCCGCCAAAAAGATTCATTTATTATTCATTATATGGTTGTTATATGATATGAGACCAAAAAGAGGAAATGGAAAGATAATTTTTGTATATCAATAGATGAAATAAGGGTGTGGAAAACAAGACAGGGATTCTCTACAATAACATCGTAGGCCAATTGAAAGGGATGTAGCGCAGCTTGGTAGCGCGTTTGTTTTGGGTACAAAATGTCACGGGTTCAAATCCTGTCATCCCTACCTATTACTTCTCCTTTGAGCAGTAAGGAGGGAGCCATTTTAGTTTTAGATTGATTAAAATTAAGCATACATAATCTATCATTTTCTCATATTATATATGATATATGATAGTATAGGTGTGCACGATGTATTGGGGTTATAAAATAAAAGAATCCTCTTTTTTACAGTCTTATTTATTATGATAAGAAAGCGCTCTTAGTTCAGTTCGGTAGAACGTGGGTCTCCAAAACCCAATGTCGTAGGTTCAAATCCTACAGAGCGTGATTCCGCTCTTGTTAAGTCGAAAATTACACCGAACTGAAAAAAAAAAAAAAAAAAAAAATTGAACAGCAATTCGAATTTGACCTCCTTGAATTAAATTAATTAAATTAAAATTAAAGGGGTCAGTCAAAAAAAGAGATGTTAATTAATCAAAGGTCCAACTGATCACCACGTATGTATTGTAAATATGCGGTTACGAATAATCCAGCCAAAGTAATAGGAATTAGACCTAAGACGATTCCAAATAGAAAAACTTCAATCATTTCAATTTATTTGAAAGGAGAAAAAGAAAGGTAATATCTATCCCTAAATATTAATCTCTATTGCCCATGAATATCAATAACTAATAATTGATAATTAACACGGTAAGGAACTATAGAATATATGGAATAGGACAGAAAACTTTGTTTTTATTAATTGTTCGTTCATTCAATTAATTTTCAAATAAGTCGTATCTTACTCAGACCAATAAATAGAGCTGAGGTTATAGTTAAAGCCGCTAGTAAAAAACCGAAATAACTAGTTAGAGTAGGCATGAAGGAGCTAAATGAAATATGTTCTTTTTATACATATGTTTATAAAGCACTTACCTAAGTTTCAATTTTTAAAAGAGACGGGGATAAGCAAAAATACCAATTGAAAGAATAAGTTCAATTGAAATTTTTTGATTCATCAATCATTCTAAACGGTATTCACAAAAATAGAGCGGCAGGACAAGAGTAGAAAAGAAAAAGAAATAGATTCATCATCTTTGTAGTTAGGTCAAGAAAAAACCTTTGGATCTAATACAAGAATACAAGAAAGGCCGCCTCACAAATATTGATTAGTAGAATTTTTTTTTTATTCCTTGCTCTTTTTTTTATCTATATCTAATACTATCGACTACTCTTACTTGTTACTAGACGACTAAGCAATTCCTTAAAATAAAAAAAGGAGGGCTTACAACAAAAAACAAAACCTCTTATGCAATTACGAAAAAAAGTAAATTTTTAGATTTCGCATCTAATTGACTTGCGGAAATATGATAATTTCCTTCATGAATTATTATAAACTTGTTGGATTCACGGGTTACCTGATCTTCCGTTTCTAGCCCCAAACCAATAATAGAATCCCCTATATTATATTCCAGGAATTTGAGGAATTTTCTATCGCATGATACGTGGTTATACATCGAC